CGCAGGGTTGCAACCAAAAAATATTTGTTGCTTTTTCGGTGTTTCCTGACATTTTCGATGAAACCTTCTCGTAAAAGTATTTTAACAATGTTTTCAGTGATATTAGTAGATGCTATTTGAACCACTCGTTTTCTATTCATGTCAGCATTTTGTATAGAGCTTATTATCTCAGCAATAGTGTCCCTACCCATGATGGAATAAAAATATTAATACCTCCAAATTTGAATCTAATCAACATGTTTTTTATGAATTTTAATTAGTAATTTTTTTTATAAATATGAAGTTTTAAAAGGTATATGCGTCAGATATGATCTACTAATTAATCTTAATCTATTTCTTTCCAATAGCTTACTATAGCTATATCACAGTCTCATTTTATAATACCTCAGGAGCCAATGAAACTATTTTAGTAAAATTTAACTGTCGCAATTCCCGAGCGATCGGACCAAAAACGCGAGTTCCTTTTGGATTTCCTTCTTGATCAATAACAACTGCAGCGTTATCATCATATCGAATTATCATACCGTTGTCACGTTTGAGTTCTTTAGGGGTACGTACAATTACAGCTCTGACCACTTCTGATCGTCCTAGGGGCATATTTGGCACTGCTTCTTTAATCACAGCAACAATAATGTCGCCAATATGTGCATATCGACGATTGCTAGCTCCTATGATTCGAATACACATCAATTCTCGAGCCCCACTATTATCCGCAACAGTCAAATAGGTTTGAGGTTGAATCATATCATTTTTTTTATCTGTTCTTTCAATGCACAATGCAAGGATCCAAGAAAAAAAAAAAGAAATATTTTTTGTCAAAAACCTGCTATTTTTTCATTTCCAAGACCGATTTCGTTTGGTTTTACACCCTTATCCTCTCGAAATAATAAATTGAGTTCGTATAGAGATTTTGGACGCCGCTATTGAAATAGCCTTTCTGGCTATATTTTCTGATACTCCGCCCATTTCATACAGTATTCGACCCGGTTTAACAACAGCAACCCAATATTCGGGGGATCCTTTCCCCGAACCCATACGTGTTTCGGCAGGTCTTATTGTAACTGGTTTGTCTGGAAATATACGTACCCATATTTTTCCACCACGACGTGCATTTCGGGTCATTCCTCGTCGACCTGCTTCTATTTGTCTAGATGTGATCCAAGCGGGTTCAAGTGCCTGAAGACCATATTTACCAAAACAAATATGATTACCTCGAAAAGATATTCCCTTCATTCGTCCTCTATGTTGTTTACGGAATCTAGTTCTTTTAGGGTTATAGTTGATGGTTGTTTCGAAATTCCATCTCTACTACAGAACTGGACATGAGAGTTTCTTCTCATCCAGCTCCTCGCGAATTATAGGATTCAAAATAGTTAATTTGAATTAAGATATATGTATTTAATTAATAATAGATAATCGTTTGAATCGCGGGATTCTTTGAGATTTCATATAATCCATTAGTAAGTTGTATATCCTGTTTGGATATCTAATTCTACATATTAAACATATATGTTTTTTAGAATAGTCTTTTTTTTTATTTCTCTTAATTATTGAAAATATTCTTACTTTAATATATATATATATAACCTTCTATTGAATCTTTCATTTTTTTTTTTACTTTTTTCATATTGAAAATTTATCAATCTAAAAAAGGTTTTCGCAGGCGAATATTCTTTATTTCAGTTGTAGGGTTAGCTCATGACTTCTCAGAATAGATGAATTGGTTCTCAGTTTCTTCCGCCATCCCGGCCAATGAATCATTAGAATTTTTTTTTTTTTTTTGATAGAATCTTTTACATTCACAGGTTTCATCGTTCCCATCCCTTTTTGCTTAATGGCTAGGTCTCAATTCTACAATGGAGCTCTTATCTTAATGAAATTTCTTTTTGAGTCAATCTTCTCAGTCTTTATTGGCTCGAGTCTCTTGGTTTTTTTCTATGAAGAGATTCATTTAATTCTGAATGAGTCAGTATTGATGCGTTATTACATTGCCTTTTATGAGATGACTCATAGACCTTACATATTGGAATTCTATATCGTTGATATTTTTTATCTCTTTCTCTCACCCGTCCATTTATCCACATCTTTTTTCTATATTTTCGCTTCACAACTTCGATTTCCTATTGATTTTTTTGTTTATGCAAAATAGATTTCAGTTGTTACAATGATATGCTCAATATATCATATCTTGACTGCCTTTTTAGACCCAGATAATACGAAGCGATGAGTTGGTTTTTAGCTCTATAGTTATTAGTTTTGGGGTCCCTTTTTTTTAATCTTACCCCTAAAAAACCCAACGAGTCACACACTAAGCATAGCAATAAACTAAAATGGTCAATCAAATTTTTATTTAATCCTATAGAATTCTTTATTTCATTTTTGATTGAACAAAAAATACTAATACTTACTCATTTATTCTTTTTTGTTCAATTCATGAATAGAAACAAAAGAAAAGTCAATATTTGTTAGTCATTGTCTATAAATATCCAAATTTTGATGC